TACTAATTGCAACGGATATATAATGAAAGTTTGAAACCTTTTTCTTTTTTATTTTGAATCAAAAATTCAATCTTATCTGACTTTAATAAATAAGAAAAATCCGAAAGCTCCTCGTTTTTTGCGGTGATACTACCAAAATTTCAAGTTGGCTAAGTCGTCTTTATGTTAATCCTTACGTGCCTCTTGAATCCACTCTTTTCCTATTTCGTTTTTAATTTGTTTTTGTGTATAATGTGGATTTTCATATTGTTTTTATTGTATTGTATTGATAGGAATTCTCTTGTTAAGAAACCTACGAATTGATTAAAACCTCAGATTCATACTAGAACCTCGACGATTCAATAAAAAAACCTAAGTAAAGTCAAGGATTCCCTGAGTAAGAACCCTTCGACTATCACCCATTCCATAAATAGATAAAATAGATAGAATGCCTAAAATTTCAAAGACTTCGAAAATTTTTTGGAATCCGGATAGGAGATCTGAACATTAGGTATGAATCATAGTTCAAATATTTCTTAATCGATTTCATATATTCCGTGTTCCAGATACTAGAATAAATAAATAAATATCCGACGAAGGAGACCCATCTCTATGAAGATGACAGAGCCACACTCTGTACTATCAATAGGATCGATTATAACAAGTCACACACTCATATCCCGGAAATACAGAAACAAAAAAAATTCCGCGGTCAAACTCCCAAAACAAAGTATAATGGGCTCAAAGTATGAGCTCGAAATGATTCCTTTTGTATGACTTTACAATTTTTATAGACCTAATTCATTGAAATTCCATCCAATAAAACGGAAGAATTATAAATCTCTAAAATAATAGATAGAAAGATGGCAAAAAGAGCCATTGTGACGCCCATCAAAGGAGTTGTTCCCCACCCAGGGGCTACTTTACCATATTCCGAATTCAAGGGTTTTAATAAAGCCCCTACAGACGTTCGCCTTGGACCGCCGTTCTCAACAGTTTGTGTAGTCATAAATCCTATTGTATTCATTGAGATCTGTTGACTTTGTATACCATTCCGTTGTAGTTGTAAATAAACGATCTTATCATGGACCCATTGAGGAAATTTTATAAGAATGGAAACAGCAACCCTAGTAGCCATCTTTCTATCTGGTTTACTTATAAGTTTTACAGGGTATGCCTTATATACCGCTTTTGGGCAACCTTCTCAACAACTAAGAGATCCATTTGAGGAACATGGAGACTAGTTGACGTAATGAGCCTCAAAACATTGCGAGGCTCATTACGTCAATTGAGATACTGAAAAATCATTTTATCTTTTTAGTTGGAACTTTAGGTGGTTCTCGAAAAAAGATAGCAAAAAAAATTATTCCTAAAGTCGACACTAAGAGGAATGTATAAACTAGTGCTTCCATAGATTTGATCGCAGTTTACAATTATAGCTTTCATACCTGCTTGTTCCCTTTTATTTGTGAGGGACCGTCTATCGGATAAAAAAAAGAAATAACACGAGTAAAAAAGAAGTGATCAAGGTTTCTCTGACCCTAGGAAAAATTCCAGAAAGAAAACAGAGACGAAAGAAACCAAAGTAGTCTTATATCAGGCTGCTTGTCTTCTTGTAGTTGGATCTCCAAGTTTTTGGAATGCTCCAAATTCGACTTGAGCATCCAAATCCGGATCAATACCAGCAAAAACATCTCTGAACAGGGTTCTAGCACCATGCCAAATGTGTCCGAAGAAGAAGAGCAAAGCAAATGAAGCATGTCCAAAAGTAAACCAACCCCTTGGGCTGCTACGAAAAACACCGTCGGATTTCAATGTAGCACGATCTAATTCAAAAATTTCACCCAATTGAGCACGTCTAGCATATTTTTTCACAGTAGCAGGATCGCTATAACTGACTCCATTGAGTTCACCACCATAGAACTCAACAGTTACACCAACTTGTTCAACACTATACTTTGACTCTGCCCTTCGAAAAGGAACATCCGCTCGAACAATTCCGTCGCCGTCTACCAAAACAACGGGAAATGTTTCAAAAAAGGTAGGCATACGACGTACAAAAAGTTCACGACCATCCTTATCTCTAAAGATGGGATGTCCTAACCACCCAACTGCTATTCCATCCCCGTTATCCATCGAGCCCGCCCTGAATAATCCTCCCTTCGCCGGATTATTTCCGATGTAATCATAAAAAACTAATTTTTCAGGAATTTTCGACCAGGCTTCTGCTAAACTTTGATTTTCTGCCAGCCCCATACTAACTCTTCGATATATCTCTTGCTGAAAGTATCCCTGATCCCATTGGTAACGAGTGGGCCCAAATAATTCAATCGGAGTAGTTGCGGAACCATACCACATAGTTCCAGCAACAACAAAAGCTGCAAAAAAGACAGCAGCTATACTACTGGAAAGTACGGTTTCAATATTTCCCATACGCAAGCCTTTGTATAGGCGTTGTGGCGGGCGGACACTCAAATGGAATAGACCTGCTAATATGCCCAATGTACCTGCTGCAATATGATGAGAGGCTATTCCTCCCGGAATAAAAGGATCAAAACCTTCTACGCCCCATGCGGGACTTACAGGTTGTACTTTTCCAGTTAGTCCATAAGGATCGGACACCCATATTCCAGGACCATACAAACCTGTTACATGAAATGCACCAAACCCAAAGCAAGCCACTCCTGAAAGAAATAAATGAATTCCAAAGATCTTGGGTAAATCCAAAGAAGGTTTTCCTGTACGTTCATCAAAAAAAATTTCGAGGTCCCAATACACCCAATGCCAGATAGCTGCCAAAAAGCATAAACCAGAAAACACAATATGTGCCCCAGCTACACCTTCATAACTCCAAATACCCGGATTCGTTACAGTTCCTCCTGTAATACTCCAACCACCCCATGAATTGGTTATTCCTAAACGAGTCATGAAGGGTATAACGAACATACCCTGTCTCCACATTGGATCAAGAACAGGATCAGAGGGATCAAAAACTGCTAATTCATAGAGAGCCATCGAACCAGCCCAACCAGCAACCAAAGCCGTATGCATTATATGAACAGAAAGCAATCGGCCGGGATCATTCAATACAACAGTATGAACACGATACCAAGGTAAACCCATAGAAATTCCCCTTTCCCTTTATCAAAGATAGATAGACACTGTGTAACTTTATTGCATTAGAAAAGACTCTACTGTGACTATCCTATCGATCCTCGCTATTCAGTAAATTATTTAAGAACGGGAGTTAATAGTTATTCTTTTTCTATTCTGTTGTTAATCTGTTATTACTAAAACCTTTTAATTGTTTAATTAACGGAATAATTATGTTCATAGGAACAAAAAGAAGCAGATTTATTCTATACTCGATAAGTATCAATACGCAATGGGGTTGAATAACATTTTCGAATAGCAAATACATACATATCTACTCATTACCCTATATCGCAGTAATTTGACTTTATTCCTTCTTTTTTTCTTTCTAACTTTTTGTAATCTATGCAAAAAAGAAATACGATAAAAGCCAATATTTAAATTTAAAAATTATAAACACAATAAAATCATATTCTTACGTTTTTACATCAAAGTGAAATATATTACTTAGTTTTTTTCTTTAAGCAAATGCCTATTGGTGTTCCAAAAGTACCTTTCCGAAGCCCTGGAGAGGGAGAAGCATCTTGGGTCGACGTATAGTGCGACTTGTCAGATATACTGGGTCATATGGGATTTACCCGTTCTCTCCTCAATCGAGATATCCTCCGTTTCGCCCAAGAAGGAGTCATTAAATCATAAAAATTTTGGAGCGTGAAGTGCAATTTGATCCGTTTTGAGAGGATCCATTACTATTTATTAGTCTCAATTACAATAATTTATGGTTAGCTTACCTGAACTAAAAAAAATAAAGTATTCAGGCTCTGTTTAGAAAAACCCAACTCAATTAGTAATATATCTATGATTCCTAGTTCGATCCTAAATGATTCCTATGTGGAATATCTGTGGGTTGATTTCAAACTATTAATCAAAACTTTGTAGAACGTATAAACTGAATTGAAAAAATAAGCAGAAAGTCATAAAAAAAGAAAACGGTAATAACAATATTTGTCCTATATGTGCAAATCCAAATCGAGTCAATCTTTACCCAGAGTAGAGCATAAACCTAAAAAGAGAAAAGAGACCCACCCAGGAACAAGAAAATATCATCGGGGTTGGTTGATGAAACAATACATCAATGAGAAGTTAATTCAATACATTTAGTGACTTTTTCTTTATTAGAATTATAAGAAAAAGAAAACAGTCAAACTCGTCTTTATTCAAGAATAAAATTTTTTATTAAGTAAGAAAAACCCCGTTATGGGAAAAGAGATAGGTTTGGAATCCATACATTGATTCTTTTTTTATTTTTGAGATTTTTTTGAACCGTATGCATCAAAAGGTGCGTGTACGATTCCGAAGGGATACAATTGTACCCTAATTAACCGACTTTATCGAGAAAGATTACTTTTTTTAGGACAAGCAGTTGATAGCGAGATCTCAAATCAACTTATTGGTCTTATGATATATCTCAGTATTGAAGATGAAAACAAGAATCTTTATTTGTTTATAAACTCTCCTGGCGGGGGGGTAATATCCGGAATAGCTATTTATGATACTATGCAATTTGTGCGACCAGATGTTCATACAATATGCATGGGGTTAGCCGCGTCAATGGGATCTTTTCTCCTGGCCGGGGGGGAAATTACCAAACGTCTAGCATTTCCTCACGCTTGGCGCCAATGAGATTCTTATTTAAGAGAAAAGGGAAGACTGTGCCTTCGCCCTAGGAAATAGTAAGCAATAATAGCATGGCACTTTGCATTCGATATTCTAAATTTTTTGATTCTTTTGAAAAAATTAGATTTAGATTATGTATCGAGAGAGTAGTATGAGATTAAGGGGTCTTCTCGATTTTCTAATTGGGAGTTGGGTTTAGCGTCACAAACCTTTTTTGTTTACACTATCACACTAAAGGGCTCTTAACAATATTCATGTTATCAAAAGAAAAGAATCCAAGAGGTGCGCAAAAAAAATATTTTTTCTTTGATTTGGAACAAAAAGAAACTTTGGGATTGCCGAATCACATCCAAAAGAAATCACATTAAGATAATTAAGATAGAAGGCAACGGAGCCATCATAGTATTTTATACATATTCCGAAAGGAAAGACGGCTATTTGATCATTTAACCATCTGGGTATGATATACTCTATGTTTCTCTTTCTTTTTTCAATAATTTCAATAAAGAGACCAAGTTAGGTCAATCTTAGTGCAGAGCCGTATGCATATGCAAGAGGGATGCCTGTACGGTTGTTCAATTCGATCTTTTTCATATTATATTATTCCATTCTTTTTCTTTATATTTATTTTCTATACGCTTTATCATGTAAGCTAGAAAAACTTTTTATTCTATTATATTCTATTATCAGGGTAATGATCCATCAACCTGCTAGTTCGTTTTATGAAGCAGCGACGGGAGAGGTTATCCTGGAAGCGGAAGAACTGTTGAAACTGCGCGAAATCATCACAAGGGTTTATGCACAAAAAACGGGCAAATCCCTATGGGTTCTATCCGAAGACATGGAAAGAGACGTTTTTATGTCAGCAACAGAAGCACAAGCTTATGGAATTGTTGATCTTGTAGCGGTTAAATGAAAATAACACGTAATTCACGCAAATTCGTGATTGGAAATTTTTTAACTGCGTTTAATATTTATTAACTTACTTTATTATTTTAAGTTTAAGAGAAATAGACATAATTCATAATCATCCGGTTAGGATCAATCTAAACCAGTCCATTATGTATCCAATTCAACATGCCAACTATTAAACAACTTATTAGAAATACAAGACAGCCAATCAGAAATGTCACTAAATCCCCCGCTCTTAGGGGATGTCCTCAACGACGAGGAACATGTACTCGGGTGTATGCGCGACTCGTTTCGATCATAAAATGAGCCGGTATAAAAACAAAGTGCCAATATCAATGATGAGTACCGGTAAGGTAAATAGGATAGAATCGAGGAGGGGGCCTTTATTTTTAATTTTTATTTATCTAAAACAAAGAAACAAAGAATCCCTTTCACATTCCTGCATTGTGTATGAATTTTATGGCTTCTATTGGTGCAAATCGAATTACCGCAATGTAAGATGAGAAGCAATTCTCCATTGGTATAAAATGATTATCCATTAAGCGGAGGAATTCTTTTTAAGCATAAAGATTACGCCCCTACTCTGTCAAGAACGGACTATAAAGGGTCAGCTACCCAGCTAACTTTCCTAATTAAATACCGTTACTGTATAGATGGCTTTCGTTGTGAAAGGACTATTACTGGATAATTCATGGGTAGAGCAAAAGAGGATGAACTATACAAGTTACCAATAACCTGGATTAAATGAAGTGAAGGCTCCGGTGTATAGAGAAGACCTCGCCGTTTAAGAAGTTACCATAGAAACGATGGAACCCACTACACTATTTCTATATCCGTTTTCTATTTTTTATTTGCTATATTTTTGACACCTGTAATGTAAAGAAAAAGAAAATTTCTTTCTTATTTCGAATTGAAATAAAAAAATCGTGGTTAGGAAGGTTATAGTAGCCAAAGCCATTGGAATTTCTAGTTTATACATTGGAAAAATCCGTTTTGTTATTAATAGATTAGGAAGTGTTAAAAGAATAACTGAAAGAGAATAAATCAATTAGTTATTCGTGAAAGTTTCATCGATTCAATGACTAGAATTAGACGTGGATATATAGCTCGAAGACGTAGAACAAAAATTCGTTTATTTGCATCAAGCTTTCGAGGGGCCCATTCAAGACTTACTCGAACTATTACTCAACAGAGAATAAGAGCTTTGTTTTCAGCTCATCGGGATCGGGATATTAAAAAGAGAGAGTTTCGTCGTCTGTGGATCACTCGTATAAACGCAGTAATTCGCGAGAGTTTAATATTCTATAGGTATAGTCGATTAATACATGATCTGTACAAGAGACAGTTGATTCTTAATCGTAAAATACTTGCACAAATAGCCATATCAAACAGGAATTGTTTTTATATGATTTCCAATGAGATCACAAAAGAAGTAGATTAGAAAGAATCTACTGGAATATTGTAAACGTGTTTTCCCGGAGTTCAGTCTCCGGGAAGGTAAAATAGAAATAATTAAGATAAAAAAGTAGTCAAAATGAATGAACACATTCAATACAAAAAACTTTCTCCAATTCTTTTTTTTTCATATGGCACATTTGGATTCTCGGAAAAGAACTAATCTTGTCTTTGAGTTTGGATTGAAATTTTGATTCAAGAGTAAACCCTTTTAATTCGGGTTCTAAGACCTGTAGTTCTATCGGTTAACTCTGTTCTTTCAAATTGTTTCTGATTATTGAGAAAGGGTAACAAAGATAAAATACGAGCTTGTTTTATAGCCATAGTAATTAAACGTTGTTGTTTCAAGGTCAATCTATTCACTCGTCGCGATAAGATTTTTCCCTGTTCGCTAATAAATCGACTAATTAAACTCATATTTCTATAAGAAATTCGATCCCCCGATTGAATAGGAGGCAAACGCCTACGAAAGGGTCGTTTTGATTTAAGAAAAGGTCGCTTGGATTTATCCATGGTTTGTTTTATTATTTAATTTTATTCTTTTTCTCGAAAATTATATTTCTTAATTTGAATTCATTTTAATTCAAAATGAAAATAGGATTTTTTTCGATTTAGATTTCTATTTATATAGAATTATATAGAATTGTTCTATTCGATTTAATTATAGATAGATATAGATAGAATGCCACCCCTTTCCCTTCCTTGAAGGAGTAATATACAAGTACTCAATTCGATCTATTTCTTTATCTCCCCATAAGTCGTATGCTTATAACAATATGGACAGAATTTTCTCAATTCTAATCGATTAGGTGTATTGTGGCGGTTCTTTTGAGTAATATATCTGTAAATGCCCGTTGATACCCTATTAACGTTGTTTCGGGCACAGTTGGTACATTCCAAAATCACCGTTACTCGAACATCTTTACCCTTGGCCATGAACCTCCTTTGTAATTTTTGATTTACTCAACTTTTCTATTTTTGATTCAAAACGAATAAGTAAAGGATAGAATATTTCATTTTTGATTTAAATATATTGGATAATATTCTTTACTTAGACCTTCAACCCGCATTTCTATTCTACTCCCATTCTTTTATTATATTTTTTTTATTATATTAGGAATATTGATTGAAATTTAATTCGAATTGGACCCCTAATTTCCCAGATGTTAAAGAGACTTTTTTTCCCTTTCCTCCCTTAATTTGAATTCTAAAAAAAGGGGGAAAAAAGAAAAGAGAAAATAGGAGTAAGGGGTTAGTTACAGATATTTGATTCTATCTTTAATCTTCTTCATTCCCTACTATGTTATTAACTAGAATGAAAAAAAGGGGAATGTTAGCGCATCCGGAAAAAAACGATTAATCTCTATTAATAGACTCGCTAAAGCCCCAAACCATAGCGTACTTAGTACTGGTGCCACAGAGAGATATGTTTTTAAATCTCGCATTGAAAATCCTCCTTTTTTTATTGTAAAAAAGAAAACATAAAAACATATATGATTCGATAGATAGGTCTTTAAAGACCAGACCACCCAGAGTTATACACGTAATACCTAATACCTAATTCAAATGGAATTCCTTTATTTTATTATTAATAATTATTCAATTATCCAATGATCCAGTAAAAGTCAATAAGATAGTACCTTATCATAAAATTATAAAATAACTAAAAAAATCTCCCTCTTGCCGAGAAAATAGATAACGAGAAAATAAAAAATACTGATTTATTCTTGTATACAAATCTTTTACTATTATTATATTATATGTTAAATGGAACAAAAAAGACGAAAGGAGCAAAAAATGGTGTGGGGAAATAACTATGTGGAAACTAAGATAGAAATTCTATACAATGAAACTGTGGAACAAAAGGGATGTGGCGCAGTTTGGTAGCGCGTTTGTTTTGGGTACAAAATGTCACGGGTTCAAATCCTGTCATCCCTACCTATTACTGCTACTACTTCGAGGCGCAGTAACGAGGAATCGACGAAGATCAATTCAAAGTGGACAGAATCTTTCATTTTTATCATACTCTGGGGTTCTAAAAAATACTTTGCTTTACAGTCTTTCTTATCTATTCCGATAAAAAGCGCTCTTAGTTCAGTTCGGTAGAACGTGGGTCTCCAAAACCCGATGTCGTAGGTTCAAATCCTACAGAGCGTGATTCTTTTTTCTTAGATAAAATTAGATTGATAAGGGATTCAGTAACTTACCCAGCAATAGGGATTTGACCCCCTGTGGATTAAAGAGAGGAGGAGGCCAATACAATAAAAAAAATAAAATTTAATTCATCAAAGGTCTAACTGATCCCCGCGCCTGTATTGTAAATATGCAGTGACGAATAATCCAGCTAAAGTAATAGGAATTAGACCTAAGACAATTCCAAATAAAAAAACTTCAATCATTTCAATTAGTTTAGTTCAAAAAAAAGGAGGGAATATCTATACTTAAATAGTAATCCGAATTGCCATGAATCTCAACGATTAATGGTTGAAAATTGAAACTATAAATAACTCTAGAATACACGGAATCTCGAAGAAAGTTTTCATTTTATGAATTCTTCATTTTAAATAAGTTGTATCTTGCTCAAACCAATAAACAGAGCGGAGGTTATCGTTAAAGCCGCGAGTAGAAAACCAAAAAAACTAGTTATAGTAAGCATAAGGGGGCTAAATGAAATCTTTTTTTTATACATATGTTTCTAAAGCACTTACCTTACTTAAGTTTTCATTTTTACAAACTAGTAGAATATGCCAAAATATCAATTGAAGCAATAACTTTAATGGAAAGTTGGGCATTCATCTATCATTATAGATGGCACTAACACAGATAAAGTGGGAGGTATAGGAAATGAAATCGACTCACCGTCGGTAACATCTATGCATCCTGT